TGCGTAATATAAATATAAAATATAATAAGAATAGTATTTATTGTATTTATTTTATTAAGTACATGCTGATACGGCTATCCATTTTATCCATATATCACATCTTTTATTGTAATTTCACTTGGGACAACATTAGTCACACTCCGTAAAAATTTGTATTTTCTATTCAATATATTCAATGAAAAATTGAAACAGGAGGATTCTCTATAGGGATATGTACATAAGAGAGAGATCAGGTTTGGTATCTGGGTAACAATTTCTGTTCTGGGGTTTACATATACACATATATGTTATTATAATTGAAATTGAAAAGGATTGATTATTGAAAAAAAAATGAATACTGATTAGTCATAAATCAATTTGATTTTCTTTTGCCATTCAATGAAACAAAATTTCATTGGAGATAAAAATGGAGGAATCGTTCGCTAATTCAAAGTCAATTGTTAATGGTTCCAATTTGTCCTGAATTTTGCAGTCTGTGACCAGAAATCCATTTTTTCTACTCTCAATAGAAAGGAGAAGGGATGTTTTTAAGCGATGTATATTTTAAGATACAATCAATCGAAGAGAAGAATCTAAACTAGATCCAATAAAAAACAGGAATTTCTTTTTTGAAAAGGATAGGTACAATGGTATTCAAGATAAAAAAAGGAGTGAGTAATATAATAGAATTAGAATATAGATAATATTTTTATCCATTTTTGACCGAATTTGGCGGCATGGCCAAGTGGTAAGGCGGGGGACTGCAAATCCTTTATCCCCAGTTCAAATCCGGGTGTCGCCTGATCAACAAAAGATTTTTTATTTCTTTCCTATCTTGTGCCGATCTAATTCGACGAATTCTTGCTCCGCAAGAAGCAGAGGCAAAGGACTAAGTGGGCGTGTCAATACTCGATTTTGATAACCCATGGCGTAGGTTTTCTAAAAGACTGTCATTTTTTTTTCTCAAAATTTAGGCGTAGCCCAAATCGGTATCAATAGGGATGAAGCAACTCTCATTTATTAATTTAATGGTGAGAGTCAATTCCGGGATTCAGAACTAAGGTCGGAAATCTCGGTATCCAAAGGTTCCTAAGGGACACTCTGTTTTTGCTACTAGAATTGAAGAAGAGATTATACGAAAGACTATAATAACAAGATCTCTTATATTAAAAGAGTAAAGGTTAAAGTAAAAAAAAAAGAATGTATTAATTAATAGTGGTGGTGGGTTCTCCTGATTCTTTCACAGAAAGAAGGACAGTAAGCTTAGATCAAATAGGAAATAGAGGTATCTGATAGATAGTTATCTATCGTGATGGTATATTTTTATGCTTTTTGCTTAGTAAGGAAAGGCATTAATATCAAAACAAACAATAGGTCTTACTATTCTTACATGCTCCATATAGAAGCATTCCTTTTATATTTCCAAGGAAAAGGCGTGTGTATCATCGTATTTGTACTAAATGCTTCCTGATTTTACCAGAAACCCTAAAATAGAGAAACTTGTTACGAGTGTATTCATTGAATTGGTTCATCAATAAATAGTCTTACCTATTTTGACTCTGCGCCATTGATTCCGCTATGATTATTAATCAATAATAGAATAATTCCTTCATAGAAATAGAGGACATAATTCACATGGATATAGTAAGTCTTGCTTGGGCTGCTTTAATGGTAGTCTTTACATTTTCCCTTTCACTTGTAGTATGGGGAAGGAGTGGACTCTAGGGCTGGGCACTACTAATTGCTCAATCGAATCGTATCAATTCTTTATTGATCATTTTGCGAAGCCCTAAAAAAAGAAAAATGTCTTCCAAATTGTACTGGAATACAGTAATGAATGATTACCATGCATGATAGGCGATTTTTTCCAACCTAATTTTTCCTAAATATTCTATTTTAGTGAATCAGCTCTTATCATAATTATGGATATTACAATAAGAAAAACTAATACTATTTTTTTTCTTTATTTATTTCCCTTTTTCTTTTACCTTTCTAAAAGAAAGTCGTTCTGCTATTACGACAATACATATTTTCTTTCTATCGGAAACGAAGCGATTAGTAATTGGCCAAAGAGATCCGACACATAATAAAATTAGATCTTTCTTCTGTTGAGCGATCCACATATCATACATTTAACATTTGTTTTAGACTACTAGAAAAGTTTTTATGCTTTTTTTGATTCATCTCATGTTTAAGCATGAAAAATGGACAGGGTCTGCTCTACTCCTTTTACAAATCCGAAGAAGTTACTGTATAACTTAACTCCGTGGATCATCCGTTAATTGTTCAATCAATGACTTCTTGAGATGGGAAATCAAACTAAAAGAAATAGAGTGCTATCTGTATGTACATCTAATATATGTACATACATATTGTAATTTGATCTATATATAATAATAATAAAAACAATACTATAGCTGGTGTGGTAGAAATGTGTTGGTGTAGATCTCGGGTCCTTTTTTTAGTTCTTTCTACCACACCAGCTTAGATACTTACTACGATACTTCTGATTCCAGCCTAATCATTTCATTTAAGATTTAGAGTTTGAATCCCTTTCTTTCATTTCTTGAATCATCGATAAGAACTAATAATAATTCAAGTTTCATTCAAATTAATCATTTTGGCTGACTGTTTTTACATAGATGATAAGTAAAAAAGCAGTAGGAACTAGAATGAACAGTGCAGTAGCAATAAGTGCGAGAATATTTACTTCCATAATCCAATCTTCTTTTGTTTCGCAATAACTCGGGATCTAATCCCATAGAGATGATAAATTTGACTCCTGCAAATTCAACGGGATTAATTGCATCCCGATGATACTGAATCAGATCAATATTATGAATAACAATTTCTGATCTATCAAATCAATTCATCGTCGAAAATTCAATAATATAGTAGTAGTATAACATAGAAAGGAAAGATCTTTTATCATACTAAATCAAAAATATCATTTTTGATTTGATCAGAAATACACATCAATCATTAGATTTTCATACCCTTTTTCCACTTTTTCTTTTCTATAACATAACCTATTAGCTATCTTCTTTATACAACTTCCCTACTTAATACATACATATACATAGAATTATGTACATAAAATTATGAGGTATCATATGACTGGTATTGTCTGGGTCATACACAGATACAAACAGTATAAGTGAGATGGAAAAATAAAGGATTTAGTATAAAAAATCAAATATTTGAACAAAAAATACTGAATATAGCAATACTACCGATTGTACCAATCGACATATGTCTCTCCCTTATCAATCAGTACTAGGGAAAGAACTCGGAAAAGAAATGGAAATTCCCATATTTATCTGATGATAAATGCGAAACAAAAGAAAAAAAATTCCCCTCCCCGCACCGGGGATTCGATTCGGCTCCCCCTCTTCCTTTTCGCGAAAAATAGAGAAATGAATTGAGAAATTCATCGGATCCTAGTTCGGGACTGACGGGGCTCGAACCCGCAGCTTCCGCCTTGACAGGGCGGTGCTCTGACCAATTGAACTACAATCCCAGCAAGGTGTATAGCATACATATTCTTATGGTTTCATAAGAATTGTCATGTTGTAACGTAACAGATACACGAATGATATAGTGATATCATATCCACATAAACACGGGCTTTAGCGAGAGTGCCGCGGATTATTAGTAACTAGTGATTCTTTTTTTTTATTGTTAAAGTGGATAATCAACCTTTCAATGAGATGAGAAAAAAATATAAATAGAGCAAAAAATTGACCCTTTTCCTTCATTTCTGCGGATCAAGCATTTCTTTTCTGTAGGACAAATTGGTTATATTATACTCATGGAACGGTGATTTTTTGGGCCGAGCTGGATTTGAACCAGCGTAGACATGTCGCCAACGAATTTACAGTCCGTCCCCATTAACCGCTCGGGCATCGACCCAGGAAGAATTCATTCTAGGCTTATTGATAATCCATGATCAACTTCCTTTTGTAGTACCCTACCCCCAGGGGAAGTCGAATCCCCGTTGCCTCCTTGAAAGAGAGATGTCCTAAACCACTAGACGATGGGGGCATATCCGCCCGACCGTCATCATACTATGATGATAGTATGAACAGTTTTTTGGAATTGTCAATATAATCTAATGGTATGGCTAGATCCGAAGAGTCTTTCTATGTTATGATTCTATAGAATCATAACATTTTTTGGGGGGGTTGATGCTTCATGAATGAAGCATCCCATACTATTCGATATAACGAAAGGAAGTATAGGATTCCTTCAGTTCAGGCAATGGTTAGCCGGACAGAAAAAAGGGGTAGGGGAGGTAAAACCCCATTTAGTTTCATTTCATTTATTTTCTTCCATTTTCACTCATTGCTTCGTTTATCGTTGAGATGCAATATAATATGCCTATCACTATCTCGCACTAAGCCATAAAATGCAAAAACGAGAAAAATTTTACCCACTTTCTAGGTAAATACAAATTTTTTGTCCATTATGAGTCTACTGCATATATGTATATATGTAGTAGACTCATAATATAAAATGGTTAATTCATGAATTGAATAGGGCCCTTTTAACTCAGTGGTAGAGTAACGCCATGGTAAGGCGTAAGTCATCGGTTCAAATCCGATAAAGGGCTTTTTCATGAAAATCAAGTCTTAGTCTTCTTTTTTTTTTTCAGCGGATAATACGGATAGTGTTAATATTAAAAAAATGTAAGTGGACCTGACCCCTTGAATCATGACTATATCAGCTATTCTGATATTTAAATTCGATGATATATATTAAATTGTGGAAAGCGGTTTTTTTCCTTAAACCACACAAGACAAGAATTTGTCGATATTCGATATTTCTTATTTTCTCTTCTTGTTAATGGATGCTGCATAGGAATAAATCGCTATTCTTTTCCAATACATATAAAAAAGTATATTATATTTCGAAAATAGATTTTTCAATATCTTTCCTTGATTTCAGAATCCGATATTGTTTTGTTCCAGCAATGCAATAGAGAACGAATGCGAGAAAAGAAAGGGCTTTCATTTCCAGTC